TTTGAATTGATAGGAGTCCGCTTTATCATCTCTATGGGATTAGATCCCGAATTATTGTGAAAGAAGAAAACAAAGAGATTATGGAAGTCAATATTCTTGCGCTTATTGCTACTGCGCTGTTCATTTTAGTTCCTACTGCCTTTTTACTTATCATATACGTCAAAACAGTCAGCCAAAATGATTAATTTGAATTAAACTTGAAGTATTCATTTTTGTCAATGATTGAAGAAATGAAAAGGTTTAAAACTCTATTTAAGTCTTAAAGAATCAGAAGTATCTGAGATAGTGTGATAGAAAGAGCTATATATAGCTCTTTCTACCACACTATACAATTGAGTATTGTAGAATATTTCATATTCATTCATATTCTTAGTACATAAAACATAAAGTTGTATTGTATACAGAAAGAAGCTTTCTCTTATATAGAGAAATTGACAATAGATATCTATTCTATATATTAATATATATTAGACGTACATCAAAATGAAATAGCACTCGAATTTTCGATTTTTCTCTACACCCATTTATATGCATTTCGATCAACCCAAAAGAATTGCAAGCCCAACTGCTTGAATTCCTGATTTTTTCTATCTCTTCTTATGCTTATGGATATGGATCCGGGGGCCCTTCGAAAGAATTAATGTAGGAAGAATCGTACGGGCATAATATACCATAGAAATACCATATAAATACCATTTCATATATTCTATAAATATATTCTATAAATAGAATAATAATAGAAGAATATTTAATAGAGGATTAAATAGAAGAATCTAATATTACTAATATATCTAAGAAATAATACTAATAAAGAATCTATAGATATGAACTAAAGCAAGTCAAGTTTTTTTTAAGATTTCGCAAAACGATCACAATTGATACAAGTAGATTTTTCAGTAAAGTACTAAATTAGTAATATTCCTAGCTCTAAAGCCCACTCCTTCCCCATACTACAAGTGAAAGAGAAAATGTAAACACTACCATTAAAGCAGCCCAAGCGAGACTTACTATATCCATGTGAATGATGTCCCCTATTGAAGGAATTATTCCATTATTGATTCATAATCATAGTGGAATGAATGGTGCAGAGTCAAAATAGGATTATTACTTACGGCTCTTTATGAAACAATTTCATAAATCCACTCAGTAAGAATTTCCTAGATTTCTTATTCAATAGAATTCTATTGAAATAGAAAGAATTGAATAAAAAAAATAGAAAATATAAGATATAAGAAAAAAAAAGAAGAGCCGTTCAACCATTCTGATTCAATTTAGGAACAGCACTCAGAGCCTCTAGTGAGTCTGGATATAAATCAGTTCTTTCCACAATTATTAATTGAATTTACCATCAGCCTATCCAATAGAATCTCATCGCAAACAGAGTTAGTAGACACTACACTATTTCAATATTAAGGAAGTTATAGTGTAAAATAATTAGGGAGTCTTTATAGTCTTTTTTAGAATCCTTTCTTAACAAAAAGGGAGTGTCTCTTAGGAACCTTTGTATACCAAGATTTCCTCCGACTTCTTACTTTATTCTTACTTTCATAGTTCTGATGCCCAGAATGATTCTCACTATTTCTTTTATTTGATTCAATTCAGAATAGCCCAAACCAATCATTAAGAAGATTGGGTTGCTTCAGATTTCTTGGTACCTGTTTGAGCCACACTCAGAACCCAGATTTTTAGAAAAAAGATGACAGTCTTTTTTTTTTATAGGCCCTACGGGTTCTCAAAATAAAGTATCGACAGACCTAGCCTTTGCCTATGCTTTTGCGGGACAAGGATTCGTCAAGTTCAATCAACAGGATTAAGAAATTCCAAGTCTTTTTTTGTTTATCAGGCGACACCCAGATTCGAACTGGGGATAAAGGATTTGCAGTCCCCCGCCTTACCACTTGGCCATGCCGCCAAATTCCATCCAAAATGGATAAAGAAATAAAGAAATTATATATTCTTATCTTTCTAGAATTTCTAGAATCCTATTTAGTATTTCTTTATTATTATTCTATTTCTATTCCTCTCCTAATTTTGTTTTGATTTGAATTTTTTACTTTCTTAATTCCTTTTATTTTTGGATCTTGAATCCCATTGTACTTATCTTTTTCCAAAAAAGAATTCCTCCCTTTTATTGGATCCTGTTTCTATTCTTTTCTTCGATTGATTTTATCTCAAAACACGCGTCGCTTAAAAACTTACCTTCTCTTTTCACTTTTCTATCAAATCTATAGAAAAGTGAAAAGATTCCCGGCCCCGGTCACAGCACAGACTGTAAAAAGCAGGGCAATTTAGAATAATTCACTCTTTATTTCATTAACTATATTACTTATTACTCTTTGACTCTTACTTACTTTTCTTACTTTGAATTAGTGAACAGCTCTTCATTTTGTATCTCCATTTGTATTATCTTAATGGATGCAAAATCCAATTGATTTACAACTAATCATTATCAATTAGAATTATAAGAAAATATATGTGTATATGTAAACCCCAGAACAGT